TTACATTGCGTTTGCGGGTAAAAGAGTAATTGAACAAACATTGAATAAGACAGTACCTGAAGGTTCCCAAGCGGCTGAATTTTTATTCCATAAAGGCTTATTTGATCCAATCGTACCACGTAATCTTTTAAAAGGGGTTCTGAATGAGTTATTTCAGCTCCACGCTTTTTTTCCTTTGAATTATAAATAAAATAAATAAATAAAGTAAAGTAGAGCTTAACTTAATTAATTCTAAATTGGTTTAATTATAAATAAGTTAACTAATTATTTGAGTTCGGCCGAACAAGTATTTATCGAAATCAAAGGAAAAACCCGAAGAATGCATTTTTTTTTGTGACAGAAGAGTAAATTGTAGAAAGTATCCTGTAGATTTTTTTGTTTTTTTACCGATATTTCTGATTACTAATACTAATTAGGCAACCTCTATCGACAAACCAAGAGAAAAGAGTGAATTTTTTCTTATGCGAAATTGAATTTACAAGGTAAATAATAAATAAAACCAATTTCATGTTCTTTTCTTACCTCTGTATAGAAAATATAGAGTCTTGTATATATGGAGTCTTGCATATTTCTATATAGCTGTCGAAAATCCCCCTTTTACTAATATTTTAAATCCCCATTGTTCGATCGGATTATAAGGCACTTTTTCGGAAATTTATAAGCGGAAGAAGTTCTTTCTTTTTTATTAAAATGAAAGTCAAATTAAAGTTATAAGACAAGAAAAAGATAATAAAAGAAGAATGAGAACTAAGTGGGTTATCATACATATAATTTATGTAGAAAAATAAAAGAGTCCATTTACCATTTAGTTAGTTCTACACTCCTTGTACTTTAATTATATATACTCACTTAGATATACTTAATATAATTTTATACAAATTATATTATAATGATTATAAGATATCTTTCTAACAAAATAATAAAGCAATAACAGGTAAAAAGATTAATAAAAAATAGGTACAAATTTAAAATCGAGGTGCCCATTCTATGACAATTCTCAACAACTTACCCTCTATTTTTGTGCCTTTAGTGGGCTTAGTATTTCCGGCAATTGCAATGGCTTCTTTATCTCTTCATGTTCAAAAAAACAAGATTGTGTAGATCCGATGGGAGCAAATCTCATCTATTTTTTTTTCAAGACTTAGACTTGGACCATAACACAGATATCTATTTAGTATAATATGGTATAATATGCGGCTTCCTTCAAAAAAACATAAATGAAAAAAGGGTTCTTATGCAGGCGTAATAAATAGGCTATATGAGTAAATAAGCTATTTGAAAAAAAAATCGAGATTGGGGCGAATGCCTGAAATTGAAATAAAAGCAAAGCTAATGTATCTATATGTGTGTAAGTGTAAATAGGGGATTATATGAAGGGGCTCCTCTTATTTTAGATCTAACAAATTCAATGAATTCCTCCCTAAGATTTACATCAGAATAGTGCGAGTTGATAAAAGTTACTTTGGAAACAAAAAAAGTCAAATTCATTTGGGCTAGTCTCCCACTTCCAATAAAATTAACTGGATCTAGTATGAGTTGGCGATCAGAACGTATATGGATAGAACTTATAGCGGGATCTCGAAAAACAAGTAATTTTTTCTGGGCCTTTATACTTTTTTTAGGTTCCTTGGGTTTTTTATTGGTTGGAATTTCCAGTTATCTTGGCAGAAATTTAATATCTTTATTCCCGTATCAGCAAATAATTTTTTTCCCACAAGGGATGGTGATGTCTTTCTATGGCATTGCCGGTCTATTTATTAGCTCTTATTTGTGGTGCACAATTTCATGGAATGTAGGTAGTGGCTATGATCTATTTGATAGAATAGAAGGAATAGTGTGTATTTTTCGTTGGGGATTTCCTGGAAAAAATCGTCGCATCTTACTCCGATTCCTTATGAAAGATATTCAGTCTATCAGAATAGAAGTTAAAGAAGGTATTTATGCTCGGCGTGTCCTTTATATGGAAATCAGAGGGCAGGGGGCCATTCCTTTGACTCGTACTGATGAGAATTTGACTCCACGAGAAATTGAGCAAAAAGCGGCTGAATTGGCCTATTTCTTGCGTGTACCAATTGAAGTATTTTGATTAGATACAGATAGATCATATCTTGTAAATTATCTTCCCCTTTTTTCAATCGATGTTTCTTTTTATCTGTGCTCCTTAATGAGCGTTGGACCAGTTCGAATGATAACTTTTCTGTTTTATTTGGCTTTTACCGCTCATTTTTGATCATCACAATATTCTTTCAGAAATCTATCTCACTTATTCCTGTGGAATATCGGCAGTTGACCAATTTTGTTTTCAAAATATTTTCTATTTTGATACAAAGGAATTCTTTCATTTCGAAATCTGAATTGGAAGTGGTTCTTTCGGGCATTCATCGAAAAGAGGGAATTGCTTCAAATTTGAGCAATTGAGATATCTGGAAAGAATAGGAATTTTTTGTTTCTTCATTCGTCTTTCTTAGGCCATTTCTGTATTCTTTCTAAATTCAAGAATTACCCACTGATTCACATATAAACAAATAAAAAAGAACTAGCTTCATAGGTTCGAAAGGTCCGAAGCCTTGTAATAGAACTTATGCTTGATAGAAATATTCGATCATATAGAGTCAACGAATGGGATCGGTTCATTAAAAATTCACAGACAACAAAATGAAAAAAAAAACATTTATTCCCCTTCTATATCTTATATCTATAACCCTTTTGCCCTGGTGTATCTCTTTTTCATTTAATAAAAGTCTGGAATCTTGGATTATTAATTGGTGGAATACTAATAAATATGAAACTTTTTTAAATGATATTCACGAAAAGGGTATTCTAAAAAAATTCATAGAATTAGAGGAACTCTTACTGTTAGACGAAATGATAAAAGAATACCCCGAAACGCATCTACAAAAGTTTCCTATCGCAGTCCACAAAGAAACAATCCAATTGCTCAAGATGCATAATGAGCAGCGTATCCATACGATTTTGCACTTCTCGACAAATATAATCTCTTTCGTTATTCTAAGTGTTTATTCTATTCTAGGTAATGAAGAACTTATTATTCTTAATTCTTGGGTTCAAGAATTCCTATATAACTTAAGTGACACAATAAAAGCTTTTTCTATTCTTTTATTAACCGATTTATGTATAGGATTCCATTCACCCCACGGTTGGGAATTAATGATTGGCTCTGTTTACAAAGATTTTGGATTTGCTCATAATGATCAAATTATATCTGGTCTTGTTTCCACTTTTCCAGTCATTATTGATACAATTTTTAAATATTGGATTTTCCGTTATTTAAATCGTGTATCTCCGTCACTAGTAGTGATTTATCATTCAATGAATGACTGAAAAACGGTCCACCGATCAAATTAGAATGTTTGGTATTTTGTACATAAACAAAACATTCTAAATCTTACTTTTTTTTTTTTTTATATATAGTAATTTTTTCGATACATTCAAAAGATTCGGATTTTTCTTATATTTTAGAAAAATTTTTCAGTAAATAGCAGCATCGTGGATAGGGAACTATACTAGTAACCTACCTAATTTTATTGTAGAAATTTTCGGGATCAACGTTGGATCATGCAAACTAGAAGGACCCTTTCTTGGATAAAGGAAGAGATTACCCGCTCCATTTCCGTATCGCTCATGATATATATAATCACTCAGGCATCCATTTCTAAAGCATATCCCATTTTTGCACAGCAGGGTTATGAAAATCCACGCGAAGCAACTGGCCGTATTGTATGCGCCAATTGTCATTTAGCTAATAAGCCCGTGGATATTGAGGTTCCACAAGCGGTACTTCCTGATACTGTATTTGAAGCAGTTGTTCGAATTCCTTATGATATGCAACTGAAACAAGTTCTTGCTAATGGCAAAAAAGGAACTTTAAATGTAGGAGCTGTCCTTATTTTACCCGAGGGGTTTGAATTAGCCCCTCCCGATCGTATTTCGCCAGAGATGAAAGAAAAGATAGGTAATCTGTCTTTTCAGACTTATCGCCCCACTAAAAAAAATATTCTTGTGATTGGTCCTGTTCCTGGTCAGAAATATAGTGAAATCACCTTTCCTATTCTTTCTCCGAACCCTGCTACTAGGAAGAATATTCACTTCTTAAAATATCCCATATACGTAGGAGGAAACAGGGGAAGGGGGCAGATTTATCCCGACGGGAGCAAGAGTAATAATACGGTTTATAATGCTACAGCAGCAGGTATAGTAAGCAAAATTCTACGAAAAGAAAAGGGGGGGTATGAGATAACCATAACAGATCTGTCAGAGGGACGTCAAGTGATTGATATTATACCTCCAGGACCAGAACTTCTTGTTTCAGAAGGCGAATCCATCAAACTTGATCAACCATTAACGAGTAATCCTAATGTGGGTGGATTTGGTCAGGGGGATGCGGAAATAGTACTTCAAGACCCATTACGCGTTCAAGGCCTTTTGTTTTTCTTGGCATCTGTTATTTTGGCACAAATCTTTTTAGTTCTTAAAAAGAAACAGTTTGAGAAGGTTCAATTGTCCGAAATGAATTTCTAGATCTACGGATTTATCACCAGCAAGTTCTTAAAAAGAACACAATTTTTGTTGGCAATTATGTATGATCAAATTTTGGCAAGCCTTTTTCTTTTCTTTCTATTTTTTATACCAGATTTTGGGAATTACTTATACCGCATTTCTAGTCATAGTATGGATATTGGTAAAAAGGCTATTTTACTTTATCTCTTCTTTTGGTCTTTTTTAATCTAAATGGAAGCGGTCTGATTCTGTTACTATTGTCAGATTTCATAGAATGTATCACTTTTCTATTCGCATAGAATCCAATTCGACTAGATACTAATTCTTAGTCGTCGGCACAAGAAAGGGATTTTCTTGTGTCGAAATAATAATGATTCTTGATCTCATTTGTCAAAGATCCCTATTCTTAGTTTCTATCTATTTTTTCCAGGTTTATCATAATATCCCTTTCGATTTGAATTTTATATGTATAAATTTATTTA